ATCTAATCTATGCGGAGCTATTAGAGAGGGATCCACGAATTGGGGAAAATGGGTCGAAGCAATAACAAGACTATTTCCAGTGGAAGATCTTTCACAATCCCAGGAGAGAAGGTTCACTAATAGCTCGAGGGAGAAGGAACCCGAATCCCTAAAATGCAGCTCATGAATGTTTGGAATCCATATTATGCAAGGAGAGATTGCTTTTGTTAATTCGATTTGAAGGCTGATATAAAATTGGGCTACGCGCCACACCGTGTCCATCTCCTCAGTTAGCGCATCCATCCTAGTTAGCTGTTCCAGCTCCATATTAATCTTATCGTCATGAGCATCTCTCTCCTCAAAACTATAGATACTAGGATCAAAATCAATATCCATATCGTCAAAAACATGAATATCTTGATTAATAGCCTCAATAGGGTCACGAGCATCAATAAAAATCTCGATCTCATCATCACTGGCATCACTGTCATCATCATCATCAGCAAAACGAAAAACTGTATCCCGGAACTTGTCCAGAAATATCGTAATGAAAGGAAGATAGGAGTTTTTCGTTAGGTATTTGACCAAATAGGATCGTCCAATTCCTATAGAACCTATCACTAAAATACCCCGAGAGGGGGTTACAGCTAAGCGGAGCGAAAAGGGTTGTAGATCAGATGGGACATGAACACTATTAGCCCCAGACGGGGTTTGTGCATAAGTGATTGTCTGATAATGAGCAAGGAATAGCCGTCTTTCTGCTAAAGAGGATGTATCGAACTCATAATTTAGTAGATCCTTGTTATGAAGGTCAATTAAGTTTCCTAAGTAAATTTCTCCCGGTTGTTCCATCATTGGAGAATCAAAGTCATTCTTTGAGAAATGATCACTCTGAGTCAGACTCCATAAAATTCGATCAATCCTTTTTTCTGGCGTTAAGGTGGAGAACTGAATCAAGACTTCTCTTTCTTCATCCTCAACCCAATCACTGTTTGCGGCCCAGTCTTCTATCGTTTCATCAATCCAATACCCGCTCCTTTTTCTTAGCACTGAATAGATCTCTTTACTTGTATGACTTAGATATCTCGTATTTATCGAAAAAGCGAGTGGATCGAAGGGCATACTTATGAGATCGATGATCTCGACGAGCTTTTTCTTCCAATTTTTCTTCTTATTAAAGCGTATTCCATCAGCATTACGCAAGAACATCTTTTGCAGAGCACCTAGAAAGAGATTAGTTAACCTGAACAACCCGAAAGAATTCGATTCAGATAGAGGATACCTATCCAGAAGTTTTCCCACCTCAATCTCAAGCATAGATGATTCCATTATCAAAGATTTGACCGTTTTGAACTCTGTCTGTAACTCACTAGCGATCGAGAAAACAACGTAAAGATGTACCACAACGAGACTTCCAGCCACAAGAAGAAGGAAAAAGATTGCAGAGAGGAACTCCCGAAGATTTTCCGATCTCAGCTGTGTCGATCTCAATGGTGGCTTATTTTTTGGAGGAATCAGGCCATGGGACAGAACAAACTTATGCCAACACTTCCTCTGAATCGTACTTATCTTCCTCTGAATCTTACTTATCTTCCTCTGAATCTTACTTATCAGAGTATATTGCCTCTTCCATTTTGTAAGACAAAATTGAATCTGTTTAATTCGCCCTTTTGTAACTGCTACCTCACTAATATCACTAATAATATCAATAAAAATGGATACACTATCCATAAAAATGGATACAAACTTGTTTTTGCTCTTTAGTCTCCACAATAGGTCTGAACAAATTTGTAAAAATAGAGGCTTTAGATATCTGTACCCTTGGGAAGTAAAGGCCCATGGCAGATATGTTTGGAAGAGATTCCATTTTGAGCGAGTTGAAAAAGCACTATCTCGTTGAAAGGTTCTATCCATCCGCTTTTGCTGAGCGCATTTTTTCTTTAGCCAACGACTCTCTTTGTTCCCCCTTTTGGGTGGTAAATATTTCTCAGAACATAGATTGTGAATCAAACCCATGTTTGAATTGAAATTGAGAGACTGATACAAGTTCTTCCCTTCTGAATCAGATAGATTCATATCTGAAAGAGGTTGACAATAAGTTCTTTCCAAATTGACTATTTCTCCCTCTGTTAGAGGTGTTCCAGAAATGTCTGCGATCGAGTAAATAGCTCTACGAACGAATGGATCGGATCGACTTGGAAAATGGAAAGATTTGTACAAGTTATCCGTTTCGTCACCACTTTGTGGAAAATCCTTAGGTATGAATATGTTAGATACCTGTGACTCGATTGCTGAAAGAGTATCTCTCCACCAAAAAGCATGTTTTTTTTTACCGACGCACAAAGAAAATATTTTGTTGCGAATGAACAAGGTATTGAGGAATTGTCCATACGTAAAATTATCATTTTTGCTACGGGCCTTGTCCACATAAAAGGGGAATCTTTTGTTACAATCGAAGCAGAAGTCATGTGGATTATTCAAGAATCGAAGTCGATTTGCTTTATAAAAAGAAGATATCAAC